TCCATATTTCTATCTATCTTGGATGTCGTCCCTTGCCTTTCACTTTAGCTAGGTCCGAAGGGGTGTGGTTTAGTTGCAGCTCCACATGCTCTATCGCTTCCAGCACCTAGCCAAAAACCTTCGGGGCATCCTTTTATGAAAGGACTGGGTTTCACAACGCCTTCTCTTGCTTTTTGCTTTTGATATGAGCTCCCTTCCGTTTCTGAACTTGACATGTCATGGCTGCCTGCCCACAGGATCAGACCCAGACTCATAGTAGATCCCTTTTTTGTTTTATGCGTGGAACCTTTCCGATTGAAAAAAGGAGAGGGTGGGTTCGACTAATTGATCAGGAATTCAATAAGAGAGATTTTTGCGTGGCTTGCTGATCAGAGATAGGGTTAAGGCTATCAAAAAATCAATTGAAAAAACATAGCGATATGCAACTTTCCGGATGGACAATTTCAATGGAAAATCCCCGGGTTTTTGGACGGAATCGAAAAGTAAGGGTTTAGGCGACTCGTCAATCAAGAATAAGGGATTTACCACTATTGATATCCCAGGCTGCCTCCCTCAACTCTGCTCACTCGCTCCTTGTTCTTTGGGGTCAACAGCATTTGGTTCATTACTGGTTGAGGCTTCTTCGTTCCACTCATTTGTTCAGTCAGTAAGTACGTCCCTTTTGGGACCTTCTTAACCATAGCAGACTCACACTCTCCATGCACTATAGCACATACTAATTTTTTGGATAGATACTACGCTTGCTAACCTTTTCAAATGAATAGTACTCAACAGGTGATCCGTCCGGATGAACCATAGGAACTGGAAGATGATAGCTTCATCTACAGAACAGGCGCTTTCACCTCTTCTCCCTAGGTCGAGCCCAACTTCCATTTACCGCATCCGCATCCAGACATTCGAATTGATAACATTCTCCAGGTGCCCCCTATCTTGCTTGATCCGTGGCTGGAAACATAAGATTGATCCTTCATAGCGCTATCGTCCCTCCGCATGACTGGACGCGTATAAAGTATGTTTACGTTTCTCCACGACCAGGCGTACAGTACAATAGGTTGAAGCTGATGAAGAAAGGGACAAAGGCTCTTTCTTTCTCTATCGAAAGGGTGCATAAGAATTCTCTAGAAACACGTCTTTCGTCGCACCCATTCCTTCGTCTGGGTGGACCACCACGGACCTTATCTATCTTATGTGAGCGGATTCGGCAGGGCAGTAGCTCCCTTCTTATTCATATCTCCTTGATCCGAATCGGACCAAAAAAGTCTTTGTAGCTGCGGATTCGCTATGGTCAAGCTGCGAGAACCACCTCAGTGCAGGTGTCTGAACTATCTCTCAGATTATTACCAAGACTTGTACAATCGGCTTCGAACGGTTGGTTCGCCCCCCTGCCCGCCTTAGATGCCTCATGAAGCTAAAGCTGAGGCTGAGGCCAAAGGATGGAGAAAAAATCTATGACATTGGGATGTCGAGGAGATCAGAAATGGTTAGATGGAAAGAGATGGGAGGCTAGAGGGAGGGTATCTAGGTTCAAGTTAAGGTATCCGAGTGGCATTGACAGCCCTCTTAAAGAAAAAGGATGAAGATAATGGAGGGGACCCGCCAATCGCTAAGCCAGAGGCCTTCCGGACGTTTCACCATTAAATAAATAAAAATCTTCAGAAGGAAGATGCGGATTGGAGGATTCGGGAAGGTTTGGAACCCACCTACAACTCAGAGCCGGGCCATTTGGACGCAGCTATCGCTAAAGAAAGGACTCAACTGAATGAAATATCATAGTTATCATCCCATCCGTTGTGACCCTGACACGGCCTTAGTTAGACCGATTGCCTGGGCGGTCAAAGTAAATAAAAGATAAGCTAGCTTTGGAACAGGTCTGGAAGATCCGCTGCTGAAAGAAAGACAGTATATGTCACTGGTCCTGACTTTTCAACATAGGCCCAAACTAGGGCAGAGACTCTGGAACTGCTAGATAAGAAAAGTCCGCCTAAGCTGACGATATTGAGTCTTTTGAAGCCGACACAGATGAAGCAGATGAGGGGATCTTGTTTTCTTTTCTAAGGTTGGTCCGAGAAAGAAATAAGAGAATTCTCAAGCCGATGCTGCTATTTCCGAAACAAGTAAATACGGCCGTGCTCGAAGAGTGATGAGTGCCTTGAAGGGCGTAATTCGAAACACGATCAGGTGAATAAGTTTCGTACTCAATCGTAGAAGCGTGAAATGAACCTGATCAGGCAATAGGTATGCCTATAACTGGAAGGTTAGCAGACATCGTATATCTCAGAGGACCACTCGTTACGCTTCTGTCGATGCGTTGGGAGACACTGACTCATCGTGTGAAGGACAAGACACCAACCAAAGAGACCGGCTGAGAGCCGAGTCTAATGCCTGATTATTATGCCATGGGGTTCTTCTTTCCGATACTTGCCACTCTGAAGCTGCTTGCCACTCCGAAGTTGATAATCTAGCTTTCTGCTGAGTTGATGTGAAGTGATCAGACCTGGACGACTAAAGAAAGCCGGTTGAATAGAGCACTAACAGGGCTGAATTGACCGATTTCTGGGAAAACATCTAGTGTCTGTTTGCCCAGGGAGCAACAAGACAGGTCACGGGTCAAGCACTCTAAGGGTCAATTTACGATTCCATGTCCTCGGCCCCGGCATCCCCGTCTACACCCAGAAAAACAGCAATTGATGGAAAACAAGCCATCATAAGCATTTTTTTAAGTTGACACCAAAACATAACCCACGGGTTCGCCCGATAAGGCATAGGAGGAAGTTTCATCGAGGTAAATTTGCACTGTTTAATATGGCTATGCATTTCTAACAGAAGATAGCATTGATCCGAGATTTTGGAACAAGGCTTTTCAAGCCGAAGATTGTTAAGTAGATTCCAAATACGAAGATAAAGAAGCGCCGCTTTAACGCACTGCGCTAGAGGCAAGGGTCGCGCAAAAGGGAGGTTTTGCGATTTTTTAGATAAAAGATAATCATGCCCAGTCCCATTAGCTATAAAGTTTCTGATCATAAAGTCAAGTTAGTGCTGAGCATAGATAGGTATGCGAGCCAAAGAGAAAGAGGAACTACCCCGGTCCTGAGGGGACTTTCTTTTCTAGACCAAATGAGGCGTCAGATGAAGGATTCGCCGAAAAAAGAACTACAGAGACAAGGGAATATTTCACAGAGGCTTTCGACCCCGTTGTTCAGACGTCGACGAACCAAGAGATCCTGTCTCTCACGAGGAGCCGTAAACAAATCTATCGTTTCAGACGTACCCAAGGGCTTGCCCGAAGGAGCCGCTTCTTGTACTTTTACTGTAGCTGAGCACTCAACAAGGGAAGGGGGATAGCACCGAGCAACTGGCAAAGTGAGTTAGTTGTTCGATTCCAGGTCCCAGGGTAGGATACATACAAAGAAGGGGAGCTCTTCCATTTCTTAGTAGGAGCACTTACAACAAACTCAGTATTTCCGTAGTCTAGTATATTGAAGACATCCGGTGGAAGGAAGAGATACGATCGGAAGGAAAAATGTACTAAGTGCTAACGAACTAAGCACCGGTATATATAGTACTGAAAAATGATGGAAAGTTGTGAATCCTTATATATTTTAGAATTTGGCTTTAAGAATCACTTGCTATCAAAGGTGTGGTAGGAATTAGTCTCTCTGGACCCGCTTTTTAATATTAATAAGTAAAACAACCAGAAACCTTCCTCTTCTCTTGCTTTGCCGTGCCGCTTCATTGTTTGGAATCGCTCCTATTCATTGAAATGTGCTTCCTCTTCGATTCAATTACGAAACGGGGGAAAAAAAGAACTAAGAAAGGAAAGGCTGTAGGCGAAAACTGAGATAAAAAGACTAAGCCGTTGATACCCAAAATGTCTCTTTCGGCTAGGACCTAGACCCACCGCCCTTGCCCAGATCAGAATCGGGAGAAAGAGGTGTTGCTGTTGGTTAGTAAGTCAGCTTCTTCTCTAGAGGTGCGATCAGGGATATCTTCTGACTCCCTCTGCTCTCTGACGAGCCTCACTCCTATCGCCTGTAGACCTCGCCTCGGGCAGTCGAGCTACCTTTAGTCACCTCGTAGTAAACGAGCTACTTAACCTGGCGTAGAATTTATTATTACTCTTTGGTAACTTCATGCTGCGTTGGAAGCACCAATATTCTCTGACTGCCACGCATTCCTAATGCCACTCCTAAACCTCTATTTTTGAGACGCTCGCTAAACGTGGTGAGTAGACGGTGGTATATTTCCCAGCCACCAACGCCGAGATCCGAATGTGAATGTATGGGGGGTTGACTCCTCTCCTTGGTGTCATTACTTATATCATATGTACCTCCGAGAGGATAAAATAAAATAGTCCACACGAGTTGGCCCCATGAATTGTCTCTTTTTCGCTCTCGTTCCTTGAATATGTGTAGAGGCAAAAACCTGACTCTGCTCGTCTCAGTCGAGCTTGCCCATTAAGAAGAATTCAGCGTCAAGGAAGCAAGACTACGTATCACTGACTCTCGAGGCCGACAACGCTCTCCTCTGTATCATCCACCGGCATGAGTTCTGACTTGTTCATTCATTCATGTATAAAATCCGGTTCATACGATTATTACGAATGAGCCCAGTCCGGTCTCACTGGAATACCAGTTAGTTACCTATCATATCAGCCACCAAAGAGGCATCCTTCCATCCAGTATGGCTTCTCCACCCGCCGACCATGCTTCAACAGAATGGAATGTCTGACCTGTTGCACCATGTGCTGCCCTTTGACACCAACAAGACTTCGGAATCGCCTTCTTACACCCTTGACGAGGAAACCACCAGACACTTATGCCATTCAATCAAATGGAGAAGAAAATCTGTGAACTACCCTGCACTACTTCTGTCCCGTCGTTCTTCTTCGTAAAAAGAACATGTTTCTCCTCGTAATAATCTTCGTAATCAGAATCTGGATACTTAATCTACGACACCCTCAGGGCAGGGAAATTCTCTACGACATTCATGATCAGAGTCGACTGGACTGGAATGACATTGACGCAGAAACAGAATCAAGAGAGTAGGCAGAAGCTAGAACTGCTCGATCCGGCCGAGGCTTTTTCGATCCAGCGATACCGATAAGCTAGACCAATAGTAGCGCTCCTAACCCGTGGGGTACTATTCAAAAGCATCATTCGCAGATACGAATACCGTTGGTGGTTCAGTGAAAGTAGAAGTGGAAGTTCGAGTTGAGCAAGATGCCCACCCTATAATATTCACTCACGTACACCATGGATAGCCCAACATGAGCCTCCCTTCGATCGTATATATGTCCTCCCTCTATGGTCGCCTCTCATGCACTTCTTTCCCTGGTGCTCTTGGTGGAGCGGGTAGCGTCCCTGTGCTTTCGTGCTCCTATAGCTTCATAGGTCTCCGAACGTCTAGTAGGGTGTAGTTATTGTCTTGTTCAAAGTCTCTGTGGCTTTCGTAAGCTCCTCTCCCAAGTGTAGCTAGGGCTATCTCGCTTTCCTAAACCTACTGAGCCCCTTTCCATTGAAGTAGGGAAAGCGGGATGAAAGCTCTAAGCCTAAATCTTCAATTTAACAGGAAAGAGACCATGCCCTAGTTCGGTGCGCGAAGGTATCTTAGTTTTCCGTTAGTCTTCCGGGAAGAAAGTAGCTAGACTAAAAAGTTCCGGTACGAGGGAATACTTGTTTCGATAGTCCTAATGATTCTATCGGAGGTGACAGCAATAAGGAGTCCCGAGACCGAATTCACTCTGTCTGCCAAGCACTATAGCTAAAGGTAAGGAGAGATGTTCTTTCTAACCGGGCTAACCAAACAGACTGACAGAGCTATCAAACTGATGCTAAGGCGCAAGGGCTTTCGCGTTAGTGCCCTTGCTTGTAAGTAAGAGGTAGGTTATTCAACCAATTGATGAGAGTCAATACAGATTAAAAGAGTGAATTATCGCAGATAAGAGTGTGGTCTAATGCCTAGAAAGCAGGAAAGGAAGAGGAATCCGGTCAAAAATTATATAGAACTTTTCTTCTTTGAGTCCGCCAATCAAGAGGAACAAAAAAGGACATTTTTTGGTTGAGAGCTTTTTTCGCTCTCGTTCTTAGTTCTACAAGAGTAGAATAAGAAAACTATACTCCCACCGGGGGAATCCTTCCTGTCATAGGAAGGGGAAAGGTTAGCCTAAAGAAGTTCACTTCCTTTCTCGCTTATCTTTCTTTATTTAAATAGGAAAGCGGGATGGGATGGCACTCGACAAAGCATTCCTTCTATTTTGGGATTCGACTGCCTTAATTCTTTGAAGTGAAAAGGCTAGAGTAAGCAAGGTTCTTTCCCCCACGGGTAAGGTTGTATTGGAAGCCAGTAGTGAGTAAGCCTATGAGCCTTGGAGGAGTAGGGAAGTTGATTCAAAGCTATCCCTGGGCTGACGAATAAGCTAAGTGCCCTAAAACCCTGCCTAGAATCCTTTTATGACTCCCAAGTGCTAGTTCTGTAGCAAGAGCTAGTCATTCCCACGTGCTATCCAGTAGTCGTGGATAAAAGCAGTCCAGTATTCTATTTCTTATGTCCCCTAGTCCTACTCCGGATGGTTCTTTCGGCCTAGGTTGTCTCAACTCACTCTTGATTCAACCTCCTTTCACTTGGTAAGCAAGTTGGGTCGATATTCTTAGCCGAGCATCCCCCTCATGTTTTTACTGAGGTGCACTCGATATATTTAAAACTTTTCCCTCGGACGGGAAGAAGTAGTTGAGTCTCCTTTTCTTCTGTTTTTCAGTCGAAAGAGCAGCATTCCAATCGAATATCATAAACTCTCAATTCGACGTCCACTCTGGATCGAACAGCTGCTTTGAAACAGAAAGAAGATACCATCAAGAGGCCGATCAAGGAGGAACCCTCAAGTCCTTTCTTCCTGGAAGAACTTTCTAAGTAGTCAACCTACCTCTCCTCGGTTAACACTACAACAAACTATCCCCTGCCTGCTAACTACTCTTTTAAAGTTAAAGAATCAAGAAAGTAAAGCGATGCCTTTTAGTTAATTAACTTAGCTAGCACCCCTCAAACATCTGCAGATCGGAGTCGTTCACTTCTCTGTCGAAAGAGCGTATTCTTTTATTGCAGCTAATTACGAATCTAAATCAGTCTTGTCTGTACACCAATCCCAATGGCTAATTCGGCTCTTAAGCCTGGAGCCTGGGCCTGGAACCCCTTAAATCAGTTAACCCTCACTCACCCCTTCCTCCAACTGCGGTTACACCGAAAGTGGCAAGAGTGAGTAGATAGCAGAAGTTCAATCATTCCTCATTCACTTCTAGGGCTTGGTTCGATGGAATGCCTGCACTGAATGGAATGACTGAGCGCAGGGAGACATCCGACTTGCAACCTAGGACCGAAGACAAGCCGATGAAACTGACCCCTGGAACCGCAGGAAAGGACTTAATTGCTTGCATGGGCAGACATCCCGATGGCAAGATCCTTCCATGGCTAGAGACAGGCATTCCTACTTTCACTCGAAGCAATTTCCTCACTGTGCGAAGAATAGCCCTTAAAGCTAGATAACAGATCTGCCAGAGTATTGATGTTAAAAAAACCCCTCCCCTCCGGGTTTCGCTTTTGCAATCTAGCTCGGAAACATCCCGCGTGAGCGAGGGCTGCCTTCCAGCTCTGATTTCACTGGGGAACTTACAAGAAGACTAACTCCATTCTCTCAGCTCAGACACTGGGCAATAGAAGGAAGTTAGTCTCTAATCCCCACCTAGGACAGTAACCATAGAACTTAACTTCTTAGCATTAGCAAAGCAGCAAAGGAGGAAGCAAGAACTCTTAACTAACCCGAAGGCGAGCGAAGTGACTCCCCCAACCAACTTCGAAGACTTTGTTTTGGAGAGAAGAAATGAAGGGGAGAGATGCGATTCATCAACAAAGGGATAGGGATAAGGATTCGGCAGTCAAGACATCTATATCTATTTAATTAAGAAAGAGATAAGGATTCGCAAGCGAAACAGAAAGAACTCTTAGGCAGCTAGGAAGAATGGACAGAAGCAATTGACATATAATAGAATTAGCATCAAATCCTTCCTCCTCTTTCTGCTTGGTTTTTCTTTTGTTTCCACACACCACTGTAGAGGGGTCCACCCCTACTTCCCCCGGCTCCTCGGAGGTAACTTCTTTTTTATGAGTGGGTTCTTCAACCCCTCAAGGGAGTCTTACATCACTCCGAAGAGGTGTATGGACTTATTAATAGTCTCTTCCGCCTTCATTGTCGGCATAAATTTGTTCGGGAATGAATCCGAAGTCTCCTTTCCATTAGGCTTTCTGATCCTACTTTCGCTGCTACAATTGCTTTTTTGCGGGAAGCAGTTAAAAAGGTCAGTAAGTGCGGAAAAAATGCTAGGCTTCCAAGTAAGGAAGGTTATAGAGCAGTCCTTAGGTTAGGCCGAAAGAGGAGTGGGATAGATTAAATTCACTATTCATATGCCTCTCTCCAGATCCATGGACATCTTCGATGAGAAGGAATTGGCCAGCTTTCAAAGGGAAGTCAGTTTCATTTGGTGGTCTTTATCTTATATATAATAATAATAAAAAGTAGCTGCCTACTCTGGGCATGAATGTGCAGCTCCTTCTTTCAAAAAGGGCATATTCCTGCTACTATGCCTCCTATCCTATTCTATGGCATCTCTCCTCTTAACTGGGCATACTCCTTATATTCATTGCCTGCTTTGCTTCCTCGGACATCCATTCCGGTAAGAAATAGCTAGATTCGAGAGCAGCTTACTCTGATTTAATTGCTTACACCGGCAACTGTAAGAGCAGATAAACTAGGGATATTGCATCAAGAGCTTCTACTTCTATTGCATTGCCAGCAGCGGATGATTTCACAGCAAATTCAATACCAATTGCCGTTCCTTCCCTTAGGAGAGAGACGGAAGGTATTAAGAAATGGAATCAGGTCTTTGACGATCCAGTATTAGCTAGCAAGTGTATGGACTCATACCTTGATGACTCCCTAGTGGCCAGGGAAGCGTTAGCTTCACCCTTGGAACGTATCATCTACTCTCTCTAGCTCTCGACTTGACTAGAACATTTCTTTAGCTCTTTCGCCTCGGGCATCAAGAACCGGAATTGATATCACATATGCCCTTCTCTTTGGTCCATAGCTAGCAACTCACCGTACCAAGCGCGGCTGCCTCACCCCCTCGGGAACGGAATCCTACCCTTTTGATATGTCAGCCAAACAGCCCAGATGGGACGAGACTAGTCCGGTCAACAGATACTAAATGATACCTCGTATTCAGTACTCTCAGTACTCCCAGACCAGGGCTAGTAACTTTGGACCCCCATAAGTACGACAATCTCTCCTTCACTCGGCAGGGCACGGGCATCAGAAAGTAAGTACGTTTCCGTTTTCACGAACAGAAATACGATTGATTGAAGCAGGCAACGAAGGGGACGAAGTAGCAGCAGCTTTATACGATATTGGGCAGATTGCCAAGACCCCTTTTATAACGTAGTTGGGGATTGGGCCTGGTTCCATAGAGGGAAGAATGGCAGGGGCCCTGTCGTACGAAGGGGACTGAGAGTGCACTTTGCGAAGCTTCTTTTAGATAAAAAAGAAGCGGGATTGTGGAGCTGTGAAGCGGCAAAGCCGACTATAGATACACCCCACCTGCGCTTTTAGCTTAGGTTTCTTAGTTAGGAAGTTGCCTTAGGACTTGTCCTATTTGGTTTGGTAAAGTGTCAACCGGCCCAGGAGACACAAGTGGAAGCTGGCTTGGTGCCCTATTCGGTTAAAGGTTTCATACTATCAAACGTATCCGACTTTCTATCAAACAGCTTTTTGCTCTATGTTTCTAGAGAATGCCCTTCTCAAAATTTCATGTTAGTATCCTGCGTGCTCGTGGTTGCTCTATGTGTTTCTAACTGCTGTGTAGTAGGGACCTGAATCCGCGACCTCATGGAGGTGCTTTTCCTAATAAGCTAAACGTGCCCCTGCTATACCTCTGAAGTGCAATTTAAAAGTAAA